GCCAATAAGATCGAAATAATGAATCATAAATCGAGTTCGGGTTCGAATTCCATAAGTAATATAATATGGATCTTTTTTTCTATAATGATAGAGAAATGAAACACATTTATTCACGATTTCATTTACTTGCAATTTTTTTTTGAAAAAAAAAAAGGATTGGCTGAACTTGAAAATTTACTCATTGAATGAGTAAACGATTGAATCGGATTCGGTTGGGCGGTACCAACTAAATCGAGTGCTATCTCCCATTTATCTCTTATTGAATTAACTGATCAACTTGCTATCGGACATTTATTTTCGATTTGGTATTATTCCAAAAAGGATTTCGACATATTTCACTTTATTATAATTATGAGAATCAATCCTACTACTTCTAGCCCTGCGGTTTCCACACTTGAAGAAAAAAAACTAGGGCGTATCGCTCAAATTATTGGCCCAGTACTGGATGTCGTTTTTCCCCCGGGCAAAATGCCTAATATTTATAACGCTTTGGTAGTTAAGGGTCGAGATACTGTCGGTCAGCAAATTAATGTGACTTGTGAGGTACAACAATTATTAGGAAATAATCGAGTTAGAGCTGTAGCTATGAGTGCTACAGATGGGCTGATGAGAGGAATGGAAGTGATTGACACGGGAGCTCCTCTAAGTGTTCCAGTCGGCGGAGCTACTCTCGGGCGAATCTTCAACGTTCTTGGAGAGCCTGTTGATAATTTAGGTCCTGTAGATACTCGCACAACATCTCCTATTCATAGATCTGCGCCTGCCTTTATACAGTTAGATACGAAATTATCAATCTTTGAAACAGGTATTAAGGTGGTAGATCTTTTAGCTCCTTATCGCCGTGGAGGAAAAATCGGACTATTTGGGGGAGCTGGAGTAGGTAAAACAGTACTCATCATGGAATTGATCAACAACATTGCCAAAGCTCATGGAGGCGTATCCGTATTTGGCGGAGTAGGAGAACGTACTCGTGAAGGAAATGATCTTTACATGGAAATGAAAGAATCCGGAGTAATTAATGAAAAAAATCTTGCAGAATCAAAAGTAGCTTTAGTCTATGGTCAAATGAATGAACCGCCGGGAGCTCGTATGAGAGTTGGTTTGACTGCCCTAACTATGGCAGAATATTTCCGGGATGTTAATGAACAAGATGTGCTTCTATTCATCGACAATATCTTTCGTTTTGTCCAAGCAGGATCAGAAGTATCCGCATTATTAGGGAGAATGCCTTCTGCAGTGGGTTATCAACCTACCCTTAGTACAGAAATGGGTTCTTTGCAAGAAAGAATTACTTCTACCAAAGAGGGATCTATAACTTCGATCCAAGCAGTTTATGTACCTGCGGACGATTTGACCGACCCTGCTCCTGCCACTACATTTGCACATTTAGATGCTACTACCGTACTATCAAGAGGATTAGCTGCCAAGGGTATTTATCCAGCAGTAGATCCTTTAGATTCAACGTCAACTATGTTACAACCTCGGATCGTTGGCGAGGAACATTATGAAACTGCGCAAAGAGTTAAGCAAACTTCACAACGTTACAAAGAACTTCAGGACATTATAGCTATTCTTGGGTTGGATGAATTATCCGAGGAGGATCGTTTAACTGTAGCAAGAGCACGAAAAATTGAGCGTTTCTTATCACAACCCTTCTTCGTGGCAGAAGTATTTACTGGTTCTCCAGGAAAATATGTTGGTCTTGCAGAAACAATTAGGGGGTTTCAACTGATCCTTTCCGGAGAATTAGATGGTCTGCCCGAGCAGGCTTTTTATTTGGTGGGTAACATCGATGAAGCTACCGCGAAAGCTATGAACTTAGAAGTGGAGAGCAATTTGAAGAAATGACCTTAAATCTTTGTGTACTGACTCCTAATCGAATTATTTGGGATTCAGAAGTGAAAGAAATCATTTTATCTACAAATAGTGGCCAAATTGGTGTATTACCGAACCACGCCCCTATTGCCACGGCTGTAGATATAGGTCTTTTGAGAATACGCCTCAACGACCAATGGTTAACGGTGGCTCTGATGGGTGGTTTTGCTAGAATAGGGAATAATGAGATCACCATTTTAGGAAATGATGCGGAGATGAGTACTGACATTGATCCGCAAGAAGCTCAACAAACTCTTAAAATAGCTGAAGCTAACTTGAGTAGAGCTGAGGGTAAGAGACAAGTGATTGAAGCGAATCTAGCTCTCAGACGAGCTAGGACACGAGTAGAGGCTGTCAATGTTATTTCCTACTAGTCAATACATCAAAATAATCAAAAGAAGTTTTTTAGAAGTTCTTTATTATACACCACATTTAGATTCTGCCAATTGAAGACAATCAAGTCTAATCTGATACAACGAAAAAAGGAGGATGGGTAGAAAAACTTATTAGATACCATTGCATTGACTCCGGTATCTAATAAGTTCTACCTACTATTGGATTTGAACCAATGACTCCTGCCGTATGAAAGCAATACTCTAACCACTGAGTTAAGTAGGTAATTTATCACCGCAAAAGAAGACCCATCACCTCGGGGATTATAGATAGAATATAATTTCTAAGCAATACCAATCTGTTAACAGTAAACGGATCAAAGAGTTATCATGTGAGATTAGGAAATATCCATCTTGACAAGAAATTATCTATATGTTAAGATATCTATGACAAGGGCTATAGCTCAGTTAGGTAGAGCACCTCGTTTACACGTGCGCCAATGCTTTTCAAGGGAGCTTATTATGCAATGAACATAGTTGATCTTATTGAAAAATCAATGTCTTACTCCATAGATTCGAGAGAACAATAGCATGACAAATATTTGGTTCGGTCCGATTTTGGTGCGAATTTAGGTGCCAAATCAAATAGAACCCGTCATTGATTTGATAGTTGATAAGGTAAATACCCAGCCCATTCAATGCTAGGCATAATGAGTATAAGGGCTTCAAAAAAACCTCCTTTCATCCTATGAACTTTAAGGTGTATGAAGTCTCATATTCGACTCTTGCAGCGGAACGATAGAGACTCCATTTAACTTAGGTTGATCTAAGCCGAAGGCAGACCTAAGTCAAGGTAACCCTTCTTTGAAACACTTTGGTATTGCTACTAGATCTGAATACAAATAATGAATCAGAGCACATGGAGCCAGCTCATTATCTTCCTGTAAAGAAAAAATATGGTGGACTAACTGATCTTTACATCAGTTGATGAAAGAGCCCAATGCAACAAACAAAATGCATGTTGGGTCTTTGAAACAGTTCTAATCATTTCGATAATAATCAGTTTGATCTGTTTTACCGAGAAGGTCTACGGTTCGAGTCCGTATAGCCCTAATACATTCTATTTGTCTATTTTTGTATAGACATTCTATTTTTGTTTAGTATAGTTTTCATTTCCTCATTAGTACTTGTTTATAGACTGGACAGACCAGACCATTGGTTGTTTCATAGAAATGAAATGAAAGCATTACCACATATTCATGTAAATACATAGGTACCTGAAAATAAAAACAATAATTCATTCCAATGGATCTAATCAGATCAGTATGTGTCAAATCTAGGACAAGAAAAAGAAAGAAAATATAATCGTTCGATGCATTAGATTGTGTTTACGTATTCGTATTTGTATAAAATCAATAGAAACAACGACGATCCTTTACCTGGATTTTAATGAAAAGAATACTTCGAATATGTTAGAAATCCCTAGACATTTTTTACCCCCCAAAAATTATTGGTTTTGATAATAACTATGTTATGTTTGATATTATTTTTTGATAATATTTCATTATCTTATTTCATTTTATTATTTATACATTACATAAATTATATATTTACATATAATTTATATAAGAAATATATATTTCTAAATATAAAATACAAAGAAATAAATATAAGGAAATATCAAGAAAAAAACAAAAACATAGTATTACGTTTCAGAATTATGAAACATAATTATAGTATTACTATTCATTAGAATACATTAGTAATAGAATATTCTATTAGGTTAGATTAGTATATTTTAGTATTTAATTAAATTATTTTTATTATTTAGAATTTTTTTATTTAATATTTTTTAATCTTATATCTATTTTTTTATAGAGAATAGAGAAAGCGAGACAAAGTGAGAGAGTTTTGTTTGTGTAAGAGCGCCTTATTTCTACACCATATCTAAATAGAATCAAAATCAAAAACGGAATCCCGATTCCGTTGGATGAATCTCTAAACAAGACATGCCACGCAGCAAACAAACTCTGAACTATACACTTTGATTTGATTAAAATAAATTCTTGTTTCACCTAGGAAAACAAGTTCTGGATGAATTGACAATGCCAACTAGAATAATTAAGCATATTCCACATTAATAGGAGTACATTTATGTTTCTGCTTCACGAATATGATATTTTATGGGCATTTCTAATAATATCAAGCGTTATTCCTATCTTGGCATTTGTAATTTCAGGAGTTTTAGCCCCGGTTAGTAAAGGACCAGAGAAGCTCTCTAGTTATGAATCGGGCATAGAACCTATGGGAGACGCTTGGTTACAATTCCGAATCCGCTATTACATGTTTGCTCTAGTTTTTGTTGTTTTTGATGTTGAAACGGTCTTTCTTTATCCATGGGCAATGAGTTTCGATGTATTGGGTGTATCTGTATTTATCGAAGCTTTAATTTTCGTGCTTATCCCAATTGTGGGTTCAGTTTATGCATGGCGAAAGGGAGCGTTGGAATGGTCTTAACTGAGTATTCAGACAATAAAAAAAAAAAGGAAGGAAAAAATTACATTGAGACAGTTATGAATTTGATTGAGTTTCCGTTACTTGACCAAACAACCCCCAATTCAGTTATTTCAACTACATCGAATGATCTTTCGAATTGGTCAAGACTCTCCAGTTTATGGCCGCTTCTATATGGTACCAGTTGCTGTTTCATTGAATTTGCTTCATTAATAGGCTCGCGATTCGACTTTGATCGTTATGGGTTGGTACCAAGATCAAGTCCTAGGCAAGCGGACC